TCAATATTTTTTTTGCATTCAAATTAATGAGAAAAAAGCGTTTCCTTTCACGATTCAATAGAAATAGGCATTGAAAGGTTCCAATAAAAATCTTTATTATCCTTTTTATTACTAATAGCATTAAAATGTTTTATTTAACAGAGGGCATTTTCGTAGTTTATAAATGTAAATCCTGTAACTAAATAATTATGACTTCAACCCAACCATTTTTTTTTCAAAAGGTCTTTCCTTTTTTTGAATATTTGTGTTTTGCAAAAGTCATTTATTTTATGAATCTAAACTAACAAGTGCATTTCGTCAATGAACAAAAAATTCTTTGTAAAAATGAGAATTAATTAGAAAGATTGATTAATCTTCCTTTACAAGCCTAGGATACATTCATTTTTGACCACTCAAAATTGACACATTATCCGTCTGTCTGTCTATAATAATACCTATCTAACTGAATAAAAAAGAGGCTTTTCTCAAAGCAGTTGGCAATATATTCTATACTGAGTCAGAAAAATAATGATTCTAAAAGTTATAAAACAGTTTTTTTTTACTAAAGATCTTATCTTTTATGTAAAAAAAGGAAAACTCATTTATTATTGTGACAAGTGAACCGATGGGGAAAAAGAGAATCCCCATTCGGAAATGATAAAAAATATATATTAAAAAAGGGAGTACCATTTTCAGATTTAGATTATTTAATCTAGCGTTTGATTATTTATTTTATTTGTCGTACAAAAAAACTTTTTGAATTCCCGGTTGAGAGAGACTTTGCTAATGAAAAAGCTTTCAACGCTGCCCAATATGCTTTTTTTTTCCAAATATTTTTACGAATACGTTTTTTTGATATAGAAGTGCGTTTTTTTGGAACTGCCATGAAAAATTTTAAAAGTTATTCATTTCTATAGTTGGATGTGAAAGACATCTATTGTTCAAACAATTCCAATTTTTCTTTTTTTTTTCGGATGTTGTATAGAATACAAAAAAAAATGGAAAAACAAAACTTTAGAATTTTTGTTTTTTTTTTTGATATCCCTGTTCATTTTTGTTCTGCTATATTTTATGAATACCGGTAATAAAGCAAATTGAAAGCTTTCTCAAAACCCAATCCTTACCCCCCCTAATAAAAAAAAATGACTTTGATTTTTTTTGCTAGTAAATTGATCAAGCTCAAAAGAGTGAGTACACATTATTTGAAGTAAACTAGTAGTTAATCAAAAAGGATACGTGATTTTAGAAAAGTTATTTTAGTAATTGTAATTCTACTTTTTCTTTTAAGTCTATCTCTTTTTTATGTTATGAAAAGAAAAACATCAAATAGCATATTCCTTCCAACAACGAAAGATGTCTTCCAGTCCAATAAAAGACAATCGCCGAATTCCCCAATGAATTTTTCAATAAAGGAACGAAAAAAAGGTTTTTTAAAGTCAAGTTATGGGCCATCCTATATATTACTATTATATTAGTCATATCCAAATCAAGTAATGTATTAAGTAGTCGATTTTGGTCTAATTCTTTTTCTTTGCTGTATAAATCTATAAATATAAATTATCGTAATACGTAATATTAATTGAAATTTTTTTGTATCTTCATCTTACTTAATCTAGTTTATTATATTCAAAAAAAATGGGAATCGTAACTTGTTTTTGGTTATATTCATCTCATTTGACCAATTGTAACTTCTTGATTTGAATATTTGAAGTATTAAAAAAAAAGATTGAAAATAATTAAGTTAAGAATAGAAAATTTTATTTTAGTTTTCCATCTCTTGATTTTTACCTAAAAATAAAAAGAAAAGTTTGATAAGAGCCGGTGAATCAGAAATAATTAATTAAAATTAAGAATAAAACAAGAAAAAAAGGTTTTTTATTATGGAATATACATATCAATATTCATGGATTATACCGTTCATTCCACTACCAGTTCCTATGTTAATAGGAGTGGGACTTCTACTTTTTCCAACGGCAACAAAAAATCTTCGTCGCGTGTGGGCTTTTCCTAGTATTTTGCTGTTAAGCATAGTTCTTATTCTTTCATTCTATCTATCTATTCAGCAAATAAATAGAAGTTCTATTTATCAATATGTATGGTCTTGGACCATTAATAATGATTTTTCTTTAGAATTCGGTTACTTAATCGACTCGCTTACTTCTATTATGTTAATATTAATTACTACCGTTGGAATTTTGGTTCTTTTTTATAGTGATAATTATATGTCTCATGATCAAGGATATTTGAGATTTTTTGCTTATCTGAGTTTTTTCAATACTTCAATGTTGGGATTAGTTACTAGTTCTAATTTGATACAAATTTATATTTTTTGGGAATTAGTTGGAATGTGTTCTTACCTATTAATAGGTTTTTGGTTCACGCGGCCTATTGCCGCAACTGCTTGTCAAAAAGCGTTTGTAACTAATCGTGTAGGGGATTTTGGTTTATTATTAGGAATTTTAGGTATTTATTGGATAACGGGTAGTTTTGAATTTCGGGATTTGTTCGAAATATTCAATAA